GGCGGGGGGATATATATATATATATATAGATATATATATATATATATATATATATTCTTTGCACCACACATATCATCAGTACATAGCCTTTTTTAAGTCCTTACTGTTTAATATCCCCTATTCCTAACGCCCCTAAATTACCTTAAAAACCCCGGTTTTTACACCCCATTTACCGAAAATTTCCCTTCCAGACCCCATTTTTCCCCGGAGACACACCCCCCCCCCCTTTTTTTTTTACAAAACCACTGCCTTAAGGAGCTGACCCATAAAAACCTAAAATTTTAGCCCCAAAAAGTGCGCCCTATTCTATCAGCTAAATTCAACTAAAAAAAATCCATTCAAACCAAATTCATAAAAATTAATAAAATAAATTTTTCGCGTTTTTAACTACTTTTTTTGGCCCTAAAAAAATCAAAAACATTTTCCATACCGCCTTAAACCACTAATCTTACGACTACCTTCCAAGGGCAATTCCCAGACACTATTGGACAGTAGCCCGCCTTCCCGATCGACTAATTAAACAGTTTTTTACCATAAAAGTAACCAAGAAATGACCCGAAGACCTTTTCATCTTGTAGAGTTCAGCCCGTGGCCCTTAACCGGATCTGTCGGCGCGTTGTTCCTCACAGCAGGTACAGCCGGATGACTTCACGGACACCCAACAATAATCCCCCTCCTAGGAACAGTACTAATTATCCTGACAATGATCCAGTGATGACGTGATGTTATCCGAGAAGGCACATTCCAAGGATTCCACACAACCAACGTAGCCTCAGGGCTACGATGAGGGATAATCCTATTTATCGTATCAGAAGTCTGCTTCTTCTTTGCTTTCTTCTGGGCCTATTTCCACAGAAGACTGGCCCCAACTCCCGAACTAGGCTCCGCTTGACCCCCGACCGGGATCTCCCCCCTAAACCCATTCCAAGTACCTCTCCTAAACACCGCCGTCCTCCTCGCTTCCGGGGTTACAGTTACCTGAGCCCACCACAGGATCTTAGAAGGGGATAAGAGAGAAAGGTTCCAAAGACTCCTTCTAACCGTTATTTTAGGCGTCTATTTTACATTTCTCCAAGCTGGAGAATATATTGAAGCCCCTTTCACGATTGCAGACGGAGTTTACGGATCTACATTCTACGTAGCGACAGGATTCCACGGACTCCACGTATTAATTGGTACCACCTTCCTGCTAGTCTGCCTAGTACGGCTATCAATAAACCACTTCTCCACAAGCCACCATTTTGGTTTCGAAGCAGCTGCATGATATTGACACTTCGTAGATGTAGTCTGACTATTCTTATATCTATCAATTTACTGGTGAGGCTCTTAAATTTTTACAGCCATTAACATCCATCTCTTCCGAAGTGTTAGTTTCAACTTAAAACATCTGTCTGTCAATCAGAAAATTCGGACTAACTCCCCGAACAGTTCTTTTGGGTGGCTGATAATAGCATTAGACTTTTAATCTAACCCATGATAGACACTAAACCCTATCCCCGGCACTATACTTTAAAACAAAAAGACTTGACTTGCAATTAAGCATTGAAATAAATTTATTTCTAGCGCCATAGAGAGAAGCGATTACGCAATCGGTTTCGGCCCGAAGACTGGGAGCCCCTAACACTCCCCTCTCTAGCACACTCCTTTTATTGGTAATGTGCCGGATAAAACGGAATGCGTTGATGACGCATAACATGAGATATTCCCATTCTCCATTACCTAATGATAGCAATCCTTACACTATCCTCATTAGCCTTAGTCATCTCGTCCATCCTAATAACAGTAGCATGAATTCTCGCCAAACGGTCCCAAATAGACCGAGAAAAGAGATCCCCATTCGAATGTGGATTTGACCCAATAAGATCTGCACGTCTTCCATTCTCCCTTCGATTTTTTCTACTCGCAGTTATCTTTTTAATTTTCGACGTAGAAATCGTCTTACTATTCCCGGCCATCACAAAAATAATAACTGCCACAGACCTGATCTCGTCTGCTGGGGTACTATCTTTCCTTCTAATCCTCATCTTAGGGCTATTCCATGAATGAAACGAAGGTTCCCTAAACTGAATAGAATAATCACACTACCTCAACACAATAAGTAGAAGCTTAACTAAGCACCTGACTGTTAATTAGGAGACTGTAAATCTTAAACTTTACCTACTTAGAATAGGAAGAAACCAGGGGTAGAACAGGGCTGCTAACTTTGTTTTGGGTGGTTCGGCCCATCCTTCTTCCTAAAATGCTATCAATGATGCCGTTCGGATTCTTATTTTCCTTCATCACTTTCTTAGGCTCCATTCTCTCTCTATCTTCAATCCACTGACTAAGAATCTGAGTAGGACTAGAAATCAATATAATGGGGTTCATTCCACTTCTAATTTATCGGGGACTCACCATAGAAACTGAATCTAGAATTAAATACTTCATTATGCAAGCACTAGGGTCAAGAATACTTATATTTGGTAGCCTTCTATCGTTTAACATTTCCCTTTCATGGGAGCTCTACCAACAAGACACCCACATGCTCGGCCTAACCTTAATTATCTTAAGCTTATTCTTAAAACTGGGAGCATTCCCCTTCCACTTTTGACTCCCAGAAGTAATAATAAATATCTCCTGACTAAATTGCCTTATCCTCACAACTTGACAGAAACTAGCCCCAGTATTCCTCCTTACTGCCATAACACAGAGATGAAATTACCCAACAATTATCTCTATATTATTTATTATAGCAGGAATATCTAGGATCATCGGTGGACTAGGCGGGATTAACCAAACCCAAATCCGAACTCTCCTCGCCTACTCGTCAATCGGCCATGTAGGCTGAATAACATTTTGCGCCTTAACAAGGGAAAGGGGACTAAAAATCTACTTCCTAATTTATGCCATCATCTCAGTCTGCCTTTTCACAAACCTTTGGACATCTGATACTAAATCTTTCCGCCACATCGGCACCCTAAAAAACGAAAACCCTAAAATAAACCAACTAACTCTAATCTTCATTCTTCTCTCCCTAGGCGGAATACCTCCGCTCCTTGGTTTCGCCGCAAAATGAACAGCCATTTCATTCTCCTGCATTATTTCCTCCCCGGCACTCATCTTCCCCTTACTCCTAGGAAGCCTAATGAGCCTGTTCTACTACCTAACCCTACTGTTCAGAATGACATTTTCTTCCGGTATAACACTCATTTCTGGAAACTCCCCAAACCAACTTGCCTCGGTTAGCATCCCCCAATCCCTAAGCACTCTGATTACCCCTACAATCTTCATCATTAATTTCGCAGGGGCCCTATTAGTTCTAACCGTGATTTCATTATCCACAGATTTCCTATAACCGAACAAAATCATTCCACTATGCGATGGACCTATTCTACAAACCATAAAGACATCGGAACATTATATTTAATTTTCGGTATCTGATCCGGCCTAGTCGGAACTGCACTAAGTCTCTTAATTCGAGCCGAACTTGGGCAGCCTGGCGCTCTTTTAGGGGACGACCAACTGTACAATGTAATTGTAACAGCCCATGCTTTTGTGATAATTTTCTTTCTAGTCATGCCCCTAATAATTGGCGGATTCGGTAACTGACTTGTCCCACTAATATTAGGCGCACCAGATATGGCTTTTCCTCGACTCAACAACATAAGATTTTGACTACTTCCCCCATCCCTAACTCTTCTCCTAACATCAGGAGCCGTAGAAAGCGGTGCAGGGACAGGGTGAACAGTTTACCCTCCTTTGTCTAGTAACCTTGCCCATGCAGGCGCATCCGTAGACCTTGCAATTTTCTCCCTACACTTGGCCGGAATCTCATCAATCCTAGGAGCTGTAAACTTTATCACCACAGTAATAAACATACGAGTAAAAGCACAGCCCCTAGAACGGATACCTTTATTCGTCTGATCCGTAAAAATTACCGCCATTCTACTTCTCCTATCCCTCCCTGTCCTTGCGGGAGCCATTACAATGCTCCTAACAGACCGTAACTTCAATACATCATTCTTTGACCCAGCAGGAGGGGGAGACCCCATCTTATACCAACACCTGTTCTGATTCTTCGGGCACCCAGAAGTTTACATTCTTATTCTGCCCGGATTCGGAATGATTTCACACGTAGTAATACACTATGCCATAAAAAAAGAAACTTTTGGTACTCTAGGTATAATCTATGCAATATTAGCCATTGGTATCCTCGGATTTATTGTCTGGGCCCACCACATGTTCACCGTAGGAATAGATGTAGACACCCGTGCCTACTTCACCGCAGCAACCATGATCATTGCGGTCCCAACTGGAATTAAAATCTTCAGCTGACTTGCCACAATCCACGGCGCCCGCATGAAGTACGAGGCCTCAATACTATGGGCCCTCGGGTTCATTTTCCTCTTCACCGTTGGAGGGTTAACCGGAATTGTCCTATCAAATTCATCCCTGGACATTATACTTCATGACACATACTACGTAGTAGCCCACTTCCATTATGTTCTATCAATGGGGGCCGTATTCGCTCTATTCGCCGCCTTCAACCATTGGTATCCACTATTTACCGGACTAACTCTTCATGCCCGGTGAACAAAAGCCCATTTTTTCATTATATTTATTGGAGTTAACGTAACATTCTTCCCTCAACATTTCCTGGGACTAGCCGGAATACCCCGTCGATACTCAGATTACCCCGACTCCTATACCAAATGAAATGTAGTCTCCTCATTTGGATCTATGATCTCCCTAGTAGCCGTACTTTACTTCATAGTAATCGTATGAGAATCTTTAGTCTCACAACGGGGCGTCCTTTGAGCCCTCAACATATCAACTAGACTAGAATGAACAAACTTACTCCCACTTGACTTCCACAACCTTGCAGAAACACCAAACTGCTACCAAAAAGCGATTTAATACAACTCACTTTCCCCTCTAACACTTGACTTACGTAATGGCCCAATGAGGACAATTAGGATTTCAAGACGGCGCTTCCCCTATAATAGAACAACTTATTTTCTTCCACGACCATGCTCTACTCATCTTACTGCTAATTACCACACTAGTCGGGTATCTTACTGCCTCGTTTATACTAAGATCCCTCACATCACGATATATCCTAGAACAGCAAACCATCGAAACAATCTGGACTATCCTACCAGCTATCATCTTAATCTTCCTAGCCCTTCCCTCACTCCGACTCCTCTACCTTTTAGATGAAGTCGGGATATCCTGCCTACTAACAATCAAAGCAACTGGCAACCAATGATACTGAGGATACGAATACTCAGACTTCAAAGGGATAGAATTTGATTCTTACATACTACCAGAAGACACCTTAGAAAAAGGTCAGTACCGCCTCCTAGAAGTCGACCGACGAATAGTAGTACCTACAAAAACAGATGTACGAATACTAATTACCTCTAATGACGTTATCCACTCCTGAGCGGTCCCATCTCTCGGAGTTAAAGTCGACGCCATCCCCGGCCGCCTTAACCAAACAAGTTTTATGGCCTCTAATGAAGGGGTATTCTACGGTCAATGCTCAGAAATCTGCGGAACCAACCACTCATTTATGCCAATCACCATCGAGGCCATTAACGTCGATAATTTCTCAGAATGAGTAATGCTTACCACCCAACCAGAATAACTTATTCTTTTACCTGCTCACCCGCTCTTTTAAGGATTAAGATTTAAATCACGTGTACCGCACATAAAGGCCACCAATCCTCCATGCCACAACTTGCACCAATTAATTGATTACTCCTATTCATCTTATTCTGACTTACCGTAACAATCGTAGCCGTCATCATTTGATGATCATACAAACCAAACTACTCCATTAACACCCCAACATCGCCCTCCAACAACACCCAAGCCACTAATAGTTCATGGCCTTGGTAACTAAACACACCATTACTTAAATTAAACCACACCCAAAAACAATGATAGCAGATATCTTTTCATCCTTCGACGACCATAATTCAGTCTTCATATCAATATATATACTAATATGGGTCTGCTCCTTGCTAGTCTTACTCACTTTCAACATATCAATCTGAACAAATACAAACCGTTTTAGCTACCTACTAGACGTACCTAAAAGGGTCATCTCATCCCAAGTCACACGATCCTTTGGCCTAAAACTAGGAGGATTTACAAATTTCATAGCAGCACTGTTTACCTCCCTATTAGTCCTAAATCTCCTCGGGCTGGTCCCATACGTTTTTAGAAATACAAGCCACCTAGCCATAACACTCTCCCTAAGAATCCCGCTATGAATATCCCTGATTATCTCAAGCGCCATCTTAAACCCCTCCTCAACCGCAGCTGGCCTATTGCCAGCTGGCGCACCCGCTCTTTTAAACCCCTTCCTGGTCCTAGTAGAAACCGTCAGAATTCTAGTCCGCCCAGTCACACTCTCTATCCGACTAGCGGCCAACATGAGGGCCGGCCACATCGTACTAGGCCTCATTAGCACCTACTTATGTTCCGCAATCTTTATTTACCCTAAAGTCACCCTACTCACACTCATAGCAGTACAGACATTTTACTTCATATTTGAAATTGGCGTATCCTTAATCCAAGCATACATCTTCTCCCTCTTAATTACCCTCTACTCAGATGACCACGCCAAATAATTAATTAAACTACACATAACCTACAACTAAAAATTAATTATATCACTGCCCCGGGAGACAAACTTCCCTCCTCAGCATCTTCAGCGCCACGCTCTACTCATTAAGCTACCGGGGCAATCAACAGACCAAATTAAATAGCCACCCAAAATAAAATCAAAACAGACGACCACACCACCATCATCACTAAAAAACTAATTAATTTCTGCTGAAAAAACTCTCTTCCACGCGCACCTTCCTTAACTATAAATAATACACCTCTCCCCCCTCCAATCTCGAATCAGCCCTGATCCAAATACTTAAAAAATCCGCCGCCCACAACTAGCGGCCCCTTAATGACCGGCTGAGTACACAAAGGAACTAAAAACCACATCCACGAAAAAAACCCAGACAAAAAACTAAAACCAACACGACCCTCATTTAAAACAGGGGAACGCCAAGCCATAACCGACAGCCACACACCCACTAAACCAACACCAACTACCAGAAACTTATAACTCACAGGAAGCACATAACTACAATTAAATTCTACAAACAAACCTTGTATTTCTTTCCCAACAAAAACCCTAATTAAAGCCAAAATTACCACAGGCCAAGTTGCCTCCCCCCTCTCATCAAAATTCTGATGCAAAGGACGGTGGTTCCTCTGGCCCCAAAGAGAGTAGATAGACAAACGAACCCTATAAGCAGCAGTTATCCCCGTAGCCAAAAAAATCAAAAACAACATCACTAAATTACATGCACTGAACAAACTTCTTTCTAAAATCAAATCCTTAGAATAGAACCCCCTCAAAAATGGAGCCCCACACAAAGCTAAATTTGCAACATTCAAACAAGCCACACTCAAAGGCATCTGTCCCCATAGGCCACCCAAGCACCGCAAGTCCTGAACGTCCCTGTTATTATGGATAATTCCACCAGCACATAAAAACAATATAGCCTTAAATAAAGCATGAGTATACAAATGAAACAACGCTAAATACGGAGCCCCTAACCCAAGACTAGCCATCATAACCCCAAGTTGACTTAAAGTAGATAGGGCGATAACCTTTTTTAAGTCAAACTCATAATTAGCACCAATCCCCGCTATCAACATAGTTAGAACAGACACAAACAACAAGCTAGAACAAAACCCATGAAAAGAACTAACAAAAGGAAAAAACCGAATAAATAAAAATACACCAGCAGTAACCAGAGTAGAAGAATGTACCAAAGCAGACACAGGAGTAGGCGCAGCCATTGCAGCAGGTAACCACCTAGAAAACGGAACCTGAGCCCTCTTAGTCATTCCCGCTACTAAGACACAAAAAATGACAACGACAGATAAATCCGTATCCCACATAAATAACACATTTCAGTGACCTTGAAGAACACAAAAGCCAATAGCCAAAAGCAAAGTCACATCCCCGATCCGATTCACCAAAGCAGTTAATATCCCTGCAGACAAAGACTTTCTCCTCTGATAATAAATAACCAAAGCAAAGGACACAACCCCCAACCCATCTCAACCAATAAGTAAAGAAACCAAGCTAGGAATAAACACCAAAAAATTCATAGACAGAACAAATATTATAACCAACCAGATAAAACGACTCAAAAAATAGTCAGCCGCCATGTAATAGGAAGAAAAAATTAAAACACATGCAGAAATAAAACAAACTACATTCCTAAAACTCAACCCAATAGGATCCAATAAAACTAATAATCTGATGTTAGTCCTACTCACAGACAAAATCTCCCACTCCATCAAAATACACTTACCTGTTAACACAAAATAACAAGTAAACGGAAAAAGAAAAAAAGAATAAATATATAAAAAAATAGCACCAACTAAAGACCTCTTTAACTTAAAAAACCCATAAAAAAGACCCATTATTGAGTGGGGCTACCCCCCCATCCCTAGGACCACAACCCAGAATTTTTAATTAAACTAACTCAATCTCAAGCTAAAAACCAAAATACTAATCACACATACTTCACACTAAATAACCCAAAAACAAACAAGATCCGACTTCAAGATCAATCCATTAATAGGAAAATAATGTAAAAAAGCCACTAACGAAGATGAACTATTTATCCCCCCATACGGAAAACCAAACTTCGGAAACCCACCGTGCTGCGTACTAGTGTACAAAAACAACCTATAAACAGCCGCTAAAAACCTCATTAACCCTAATGGAAAAAAAAGCCACAAAGACTTAAACAACACAGAAGGAAATACCATAATCTCACTAAGAAGGTTAATAGAAGGCGGTCCCGCCATATTAGCCACACAAAACAAAAACCATCACATAGATATATAAGGAGAAATCATTAACATCCCTTTACTCATCACCAATCTCCGGGTCCCAGTCTTCTCATAATTATAGTTAGCTAACGCAAACATCCCCGAAGAACATAAACCATGAGCAAGCATCATCCCCAAAGCCGCCTGCCAACCTCACGAAGAATTTGACAAGCAACCCCCTAACATCAAACTCATATGCCCCACAGACGAATAAGCAATCAAAGACTTCAAATCAACCTGGCGAAAACAGATAAACCCAGTCACGACGCCTCCCCACAAAGCTAAGCAAAGAATTACATCACTGAAAACACTATAACTCGACAAACAGAAATACCCATACACACGAATTATACCATACCCACCAAGCTTAAGTAAAACACCAGCCAAAATCATAGATCCGGCCACAGGAGCCTCAACATGAGCCTTCGGGAGCCACAAATGCAAAGAAAACATAGGTAACTTGACTAAAAAGGCACCAAACCCTAAACAAAAAACAACCTCAGACCCAACCAAACCTCTCCAACCAACAAACCCATCTCCAACATACTCACACAAAAAATTTTTTAATAAAAAACTAGACGTCCCACACAACTCAAACTTGTATAGGATCAAAACCAACAGAGGCAAAGAAGCGGTAATTGTATACAACATCATGTACATCCCAGCTTGCAATCGCTCAGGCTGATAACCCCACCCCAAAATCAGAATAAAAGTAGGAATCAAGGATGCTTCGAAAAAAACATAAAATCACACAATATCCACACAAAAAAAACTAACCATTAAAATAAAATTTAGCGCACAAACACACCCACTAAACAAAGAATATTTATTTAAACCAGACTTAACCCTTCCTTGTCTAGCAATAAGCATTAACAAAGAAATTCACCAAGACAACACAACCAGAGAAGACCTTAAACCATCTCTTATCAACAACCCCCTGAAACCACATCCCCTCAGTACCCTAGAATAAATAAAAATCAAACTCATAAACCCGCCAAAACAAAGACCCCACAAACGATAATATCAAGACACACCCCCTTTAAAACCACCAAAAATTAACACAACCCCAATTACCAAAAGTCCTAACACTTATAACCATTAAACCTATGCACGTAGTCATTACCATGCGTCCGAATCAGAGAAACTAAAACAGCCAGCCCCAACCTAGCTTCACAAGCCCTCAAAGTAATTAAAATTAAACATATTTGCCCCTCAAAATTAAAACCCCTTCCCACCCTTACAATCATTAAAAACAAACTCAACATCATTAACTCTAGGGATAATAAAACCCCCAAAAGATGCTTATACTGTAAACTAAGCACAATAACCGAAAAACCAACCCCAAAAACAGCAACAATAAACAAATAAGAAACACTCCTCATATCCTAACACAATAAGTAGTAAAAGCCGAATACATGGCATCGGTCTTGTAAGCCGAAGGTTGAAGGCATCACTCCTTCTTACTACTCCCACAATACCCCAAAAAAGCTACTAAGTGATTCGAACACTTCTGTTTCATTTTCAAGACGAAACCTGCCCCAGGCCAGCAGCTTTGGTAAAAGCTAGTACTCAAGAATATTATCTCACATTATCTGTAATATTGGTCTCGCTAGGTAGTACACAAAATAAAGTACAGTAAATACTCGCCCAATTCCTTCGAATGGGGGCTCAACAGGGCACGCACCAATCCACGTCAAAATAAACAAAACCCCGACAAAACATCAAAATAAAACTTGATTCAACGGATAGAAACAAAAAGACCGAGACTTGCCTGAGTGAAATAACGGCACAACAAATAGAATCACCACAGACATCGCCAAGGCAATTACTCCACCTAACTTATTAGGAATGGAACGAAGAATAGCATACGCAAAAAGAAAGTACCACTCAGGCTGAATATGGACCGGCGTCACCAATGGATTAGCCGGAATAAAATTCTCCGGGTCCCCTAAAAGAAAAGGATCAAAAAACACTAACAACATCAGAAAAAACAACAAGACTAAAAACCCCACAAGATCCTTAACAGTATGATAAAAATGAAACGGCACTTTATCACCATCACTATTTACCCCTAATGGGTTATTGGCCCCCACCTCATGAAGAAACAGCAAATGTAAGACACTCATGCCGGCAATACCAAACGGAAGTAAAAAATGTAAACTAAAAAATCGCACGAGAGTAGCATTATCAACAGCGAAACCTCCCCACATCCACTGAACTAATTCCCCACCAATGTACGGAATCGCAGAAAAAAGATTAGTGATAACGGTCGCCCCCCAAAATGACATTTGCCCCCATGGAAGAACATATCCTAAAAACGCAGTAGCCATAGTCATTAATAAAAGAACCACCCCCACGTTTCATGCGTGAACATTTAAATGAGAACCATAATACATCCCACAACCAATGTGAATATAAATACAAATAAAAAATCAAGACCCCCCATTAGCATGAACCGCCCGTAACAACCACCCATAATTTACATCACGAGAGATGTGTACAACGGACGAAAAAGCTAACTCAACATGAGCACTATAGTGCATTGACAAAAACAACCCAGTAACAATCTGCACCACTAAGCATAACCCTAACAGAGAACCAAAATTTCACCAAACAGATAGATTCACAGGAGCAGGTAAATCAACTAAAGCACCACTTACAATCTTTAAAACAGGGTGCACCTTACGAATTGGCTTATGCATATATTTTAATAACATTAAAACATCCCCACACCTTATTTTAACTCAGAATGAAACCGTAAAGGCCCTTGCTGATAATAACATACCTTAACAACGGCCAGCAAATTAATCAACAACACAACCCCCAACACAACCATAATCGACACGCCCCTAGAACTAACTAGGCCAGACCCAGAAGAAAATAAAAATTTTCTCATACTTATTTCCCCCAACCAAGAAATAACCTTATAATCCTGGACATACAACAACACATATAACCAAACAGAAAGGCCCATGCCACAAAAAAACCCAAAAAATACCCAAAACCCTAAAAAAATTCTATTGGGGACAAGCGCCGCCACATAAGCAAATATTACAAGAAGTCCTCCCACATAAACCAAAAAGAGAACATACCCATACCAAGAAGAGACACTTAACCCAACTATCACACAAGAAAACAATCTAAACAACAACACAGATACACCTAGAGCCAAGGGCTGCCCTAAGACAGGCATCACAACCAACAAAGAAAAACAAATACTAAAAACACAAAGAACCGCCATTCAAAGGATAGGGACTCACCCTAATCGCTAACTTCCAATGCTAGTATTTTAATTAAACTACCCCTCGTCCTCATTCTTAGCTTTCTAAACTAAAATTACAACAAAAGAAATCCCCACAACCATCACCAAAGCCCCCAAGGCCAAAGGCAAAAACCTCTTTCAAGTCAAGCCCATGAGCAAATCATAACGAAAACGCGGCAAAGTCGCGCGGACTCAAATAAAAACAAAAGCTAAAAATAAAGTCTTAACCATTATAATAAAATCCAACCTAACAGCCCCGACACTCCCCGCACCAAAAAACAAAACCACACTAAACAAACTCATCACTAAAATGTTAGCATACTCAGCTATAAAAATCAACGCAAACCCCCCGGCACTATACTCAATATTAAACCCAGACACAAGCTCTGACTCCCCCTCAGCAAAATCAAAAGGTGCACGATTAGTCTCAGCAATGCAAGACACAAACCAGACCAATGAAATAGGTAAAAACAAAAACCCCAACCACACCAACCCATGAGACCCCTTAATATCAATGAAATTAAACCTAGGGCAAACAAACAACACAAACAACAAAATCAAAACTAAACTAACCTCATATGAAATAGTCTGCGCCACAGCCCGAATAGCCCCTAACAAAGCATACTTAGAGTTAGACGCCCACCCAGCAAGCAACGTCCTGTACACATTCATCCTAGACACACATAAAAAGAACAAAATTCCTCAACTAAAATGCTCCGCCAACCTCTCAGAAGGATACAGCTGCCAAAGCAACAGAGCCAGTACCAACCCCATAACAGGGGCAACAAAATACGCAAACTGATTAGCAAGAGTCGGCTTAACCAGCTCTTTTGTAAAAAGCTTAGCGGCATCACTCAAAGGCTGCGGCAACCCCATTAAACCCACCTTATTCGGGCCCTTACGAATCTGAAAATACCCTAACCCTTTACGCTCTAAAAGAGTAAAAAAAGCAACCCCCAATAAAACACAAATATATCTCACTAAACCACATACAATAGAACCTAACATCTACTAAGAAGAGAACTTTAATCTCCATATCTAGGGCTTAAACCTAGCGCACTAATCTGCCACCTTAACATAACATAATTTCATTTTATTAATTTAAAAGTGTTTACTGTATACAAATAAAATATTAATACTACAAATAATTAACTAAATATTATACTATCAAGTAAAGGAATTTCACCTTTTTCTACTGAGCCTAAATCAGTCACATAAATCTGCCAACTTAACCACTATCGCTACACTACGAATAAACCTTATATTAATTTTAAATGTAATCAACCAACACAAACCCCAAAATTTGTCTTAAAGCGGTCCTTTCGTACTAGCCAAAGAAACAATATAACTGAAGATAGAAACCAACCTGGCTTACGCCGGTCTGAACTCAGATCATGTAAGGTTTTAATGGTCGAACAGACCAACCAATGAAAGCTGCTACACCCTCAGGACACCTTAATCCAACATCGAGGTCGCAAACCCTTCTTTCAATGTGAACTCTCCAGAAAGATTACGCTGTTATCCCTGTGGTAACTTTTTCCGATAATCAACAATGCTGGATCATTCGTCAGTAAACTAAAAATCCACAAAAATCAACAGAGAAGCTTTCTATGTTCCCTAGTCACCCCAACTAAAGATGTAAGAACAAACCTAAAGTCCTCTATCACAATAGGAACAACCACTCCACTCCACACTAAAGCTCAACAGGGTCTTCTCGTCCCTCAGCTTAATCTAGGCCTTTTCACCTAGAAGTTAATTTTTAAATATTCAAGGAGAGACAGCTCAGCCCTCGTCAAACCATTCATACCAGCCTCCAATTAAAAGGCAAGTGATTGTGCTACCTTTGCACGGTCAGTGTACCGCGGCCGTTTAACCCGTAGGTCACCGGGCAGGTCCGACTCCTTATTCAAATCTACACCAAGGAGCGATGTTTTTGCTAAACAGGCGAGGCCAATCTTTGCCGAGTTCCTTTCCAAGATTTATTTTAGCTCAATCTAAAAATAAAATTCCATCACCAATTTACCTTAATTAATAAAGGCAAACTAAATTAAAATAAATACTCATTTCCTCATTATTCCATAGAAAAACTTAATTTCACCTATGAAGCCAGTACTACAATCCAATCTAAAAGTCATACATAAAAATTTTCAGCAACAATAGTAGATATTTTAAAACAAACTTAAAAGATGACCAACTCCAAGCCTACCAAACTACTAAACGGCGCCACCTACCTGACTTTTTAATAATATGAGAAAGCTAATCCTTTCCCACACAAACCTCAATTACAACACTCCACGCCACAGTCAACAAATTATACATTCACTTGACGAGAACCTTAAACTTGAGGGAGCACTCCAATGCCTCTCCTAGCCAACCAGCTATCAAAAAACGCGAAAAGAATATCACTCCTATTTTTAAGTCTTAGCACATCTTTACAACGATGACGCAAGCCAAAAAATAGCTCGTTTTTTTTCGGGCCAACTTTATCTAAAAAACCTCTTAAAAAACCATGATGCAAAAGGTACAGGAATTAATCCCTACTAACAAAAAAATAAAACACAAAAACCAATTTCCCTCACGGTACTCATCAACTCTAGCTCCAAACAATAAAATTTTCTTTCTACATTACTTATAAACACAAAAAATTTGCCTATACCTTAGCAAACCTCATCACAAATAAATCTAAACTAAATATATCACTAATCAGCTACTCAAAGCCGCTTACACGAGCAATTAATTAACTATCAGGGCAAGCCCTATCGAGCTATATTTTCAATGTAAGCGAAACGTAATAAATTATACTATACCCCATTAAAACTACCAACCATATTCCAGGGACACCTTCCGGTACCCCTACTATGTTACGACTTATCTCATCTTTCGACGAGAGCGACGGGCGATTTGTACACATCTCAAAACCTAGTTCACTATGACTTCCTAATTCAACATTACATCCAAGTCCACCTTCAAATTTTACATTACAGTAAAAAATCCGTATAATAAATAAATTATTGTAACCCATCATCACCTCCCCATAAGCTGCACCTTGATCTGACATCCTGAAAAATTACTTAGTCACACACCTAAGATAGGCATACAACACAATAAAGAAAGCTAGCCTCTACACTAAACAAGCATAACACTACCCCTCATAACAATCTCTCTTCCCGACCACTTCAAACCCCTCAAGGATGGTCCGTCGGCGACGGTATACAAGCTGACGTTCTATACATAAAACTTCAAGACAAGGTAAGATAAAACGTGGATCATCGTTTATGAGACAGGTTCCCCTGGGAGGATATGAAACACCGCCAAGTTTTTTGAGTTTTAAGCCTAGCCCAATTAGCGCTCGTAGTACCCCAGCAGACTATAAAACCAAAGTTTACACTCCGAATAACGGGATACCAAATCCCGGTCTTAAACTGGAATCTCAGGGCGTCAGACAGTAATGGAAATACGAGATAAAATACGATTCTTAGGATTGCACCCCTCAAACCACCTTAAACCTCCAAATAACTTAAACTAATTCCTCCTAACCCTACTTTATGCTGCACAAATCTTAACTCGGCCTGTTTGTCTAACCGCAGTTGCTGGCACAAACTTTACCAGACCTCAATAGCAACTCACTGAATCAAACCAAAGTTTATTGTTCAATCTCCAACACTGGTGTACATAGTGAACAAAAATAAGCGTCATATCCAAATAATTATGCTCAAGAATTAAAAATAAAGTAAAATATTAAATTTTACCCTAACCCTAATTCCAATTACTCACCGGACCCCATAAAGTACCATGTGTTTTTCTGTAACTAAAGCCAAGACATAGAACCAAAACCAAATCCTTACACTACTCAAATACCATAGCAGAGGATATACAATTATACCATTTTCGGGGCATGAGCCCAACAGCTTAAATTTAGCTGACTCTACCACTTATGAGAGGAGAAACACTCTCCGTAAAAAGAGCTACAATCTTCTGCTTAAAACTCAGCCATCTCACACAATCACTAAGTTCTGGAGCCACTTTACCGCACACTTTCAAATTTGCAATTTAACGTTGTTAATTCAACTACAAAACCCTGCAGAACCTGAAAGCAATACTACACTTACAACTAGAACTTTGAAGGCTCTTGATTTAATCTTAACCTAAGGCTCTGAACCAAATTCTGCGGGAAAAAGACTTATAACTTTCACCTTAAGGACCAAAACCTTACGTACTCCCTATACTGCCCCACATATACTTATTTTAAAACATCCCTTAAACCCGCTACTTGGAAGGCAGCCGTACTATTTATACTAAATAAGCCCCAAACCCACAATTTCCGGTACCATGAAGGTACGCCTCTAAGACGAAAACCTAACGTGCTCCCTACACCACGGAAACAACATTTACACCAACTTAACTGTTTAACCCCGCCAGCCGTAACAGTTTAGTGGTAAGCCCACCCACAACTCATACACCACCAATATCCCTACACACATCATAATACTAAACCTAAAACAACCAATACATAACCGCAGACACAAAATAACTAACACATAACTGCAAGAACGCATATATGCCAACATTATTCGAACATAAGTACCCCCTATATACACACACACACACATCACATAAGTACCCACATACCCGTAAGAGCACACACAAGTACAAATATCAAAGCTGTACGTGAACAAAGAGATAAAAATAACACAAGTAACAAAGATATATATATATATATATATATATATTATACAGGGACCGGGGAGAGATATATATATATATATATATTATACGGGGACCGAGGAGAGATATATATATATATATATATATATTATACAGGGGAGCGGGGAGATATATATATATATATATATATATATATTACACGGGGGGGCGAGGGAGATATATATATATATATATATATATATATATATATATATATATATATTACAGCGGGGGGGGGGCAGGTATATATATATATATATA